GATGCAGCAAGTAGAGGAAAACAATTTTTAATTGTTGGGACAAAAAATAAAGCAGCGGATTTAGTAGCATGGGCTGCAATAAGGGCTCGATGCCATTATGTTAATAAAAAGTGGCTTGGGGGTATGTTAACGAATTGGTCTACTACAGAAACGAGACTTCATAAATTCAGGGACTTGAGAATGGAACAAAAGGCGGGGAGACTCTCTCGTCTTCCGAAGAGAGATGCAGCTATGTTGAAGAGACAATTATCCCACTTGCAAACATATCTGGGTGGGATTAAATATATGACAGGGTTACCTGATATTGTAATCATCGTTGATCAACAAGAAGAATATACGGCCCTTCGAGAATGTATTACTTTGGGAATTCCAACGATTTGTTTAATCGATACAAATTGTGACCCAGATCTCGCGGATATTTCGATTCCAGCGAACGATGACGCTATAGCTTCAATCCGATTAATTCTTACAAAATTAGTATTTGCAATTTGTGAGGGCCGTTCTAGCTATATAAGAAATCCTTGATTCATAATAAAATGAAAAATTTACTTCGTAAACTCTATAGTTGAATTTGGTTACTATGTCCTGAATATCAAAAAATATATCAAAATGGTGGATCTTATGTGATTAAGCGATATCCTAAATATGAAATGAGATTCAAGTAGACAAGTCGAGAAAGAGATGGTTGAATCAAAATAATTTCTTTTAAAGTTATATTTATATCAGAGGACAATATGAATGTTTTATCATATTCAATCAACACACTAAAGGGGTTATACGATATATCCGGTGTGGAAGTAGGCCAACATTTCTATTGGCAAATAGGGGGTTTCCAAATCCATGGCCAGGTACTTATTACTTCTTGGTTTGTAATTGCTATCTTATTAGGTTCAGCTGCTCTAGCTGTTCGGAATCCACAAACCATTCCGACTGGTGGTCAGAATTTTTTTGAATATGTCCTTGAGTTCATTCGAGACGTGAGCAAAACTCAAATTGGAGAAGAATATCGCCCTTGGGTTCCCTTTATTGGAACTATGTTTCTATTTATTTTTGTTTCTAATTGGTCGGGGGCTCTTTTACCCTGGAAAATAATACAGTTACCTCACGGGGAGTTAGCCGCACCTACGAATGATATAAATACTACTGTTGCTTTAGCTTTACTCACGTCAGTAGCCTACTTCTATGCGGGTCTTACAAAAAAGGGGTTAAGTTATTTTGGTAAATACATTCAACCAACTCCAATTCTTTTACCCATTAACATCTTAGAAGATTTCACAAAACCCCTATCACTTAGTTTTCGACTTTTCGGAAATATATTAGCGGATGAATTAGTAGTTGTTGTTCTTGTTTCTTTAGTACCTTTAGTGGTTCCTATACCTGTCATGTTCCTTGGATTATTTACAAGTGGTATTCAGGCTCTTATTTTTGCAACTTTAGCTGCAGCTTATATAGGCGAATCCATGGAGGGTCATCATTGATTAGTCTATTGATTAGTCTTAGGAGGAGCCTATTTTTCGCGCGTAGATCACGGCAATATCTGTGTGGCTCAAGATACTCTCTCTATTCTATCAAGATAATCCATTTATATTCTCTAAATATAAAAATGTAGTTGATTAGTAGAGAGGGATTGCGCCGGGTATGCGGAATTTAATAGCTATAAGTTAACTATTGTAGATTAGATGTTTCTAAGAATGATTCGAAAATACGATTGAATTTTAGATAAAATAAGCGGTTTACGTTATGGAAGAAACATATGTATATTTGATATTAGATATTGACAAGTTATATATGAACTAATATTGAATTTGCCCTACTTGAATTTAGATAGGGATGCCGACCGAAGTCCTTCCATTTCGTTTATGACTGTGAATTGAATGAATAAATAGATCAAATAAAGAAAAAGATCGAAGAATGATAATGATTAGAAAAAGGAAAAACTCAAGTTGGGTTGATTCAGAAAGACTGTACAAATAGGAACTAAAAAAGAGTAAGTCTTTCTAATGATCTAATGAGTCATCAATATTATATTATATTCATATTATTTTTTATTATTCTATTTCAATTTAAAGTTTTTAGTTATTTCGACTGGATGAATATTAGAAATGGAATAATTTAGTCATAATTCATGGGTTGATTGTATCATTAACCATTTCTTTTTTTTTGTATGAGGAACTTATCATGAATCCACTGGTTTCTGCCGCTTCCGTTATTGCTGCTGGATTGGCTGTAGGGCTTGCTTCTATTGGACCTGGAGTTGGTCAAGGTACTGCTGCGGGCCAAGCTGTAGAAGGTATTGCGAGACAGCCCGAGGCAGAGGGAAAAATACGAGGTACTTTATTGCTTAGTTTAGCTTTTATGGAAGCTTTAACAATTTATGGATTGGTTGTAGCATTAGCGCTTTTATTTGCGAATCCTTTTGTTTAATCCGATAAATAAAAGAAATATGAGAAATACGTATTTCTTTTATGGTCTTAGACTTGCAGGTTACTTTTTCACATTA